TAAGCCCGAAACTCCCAGCGGATGGCCAGTGAGCTAAAAAAACGAAAGAATGGGTTACATTTTTCATATGCTCTCCTCTTATAGATAGGACGAACAAAGAACAAAGTTTTTCGATCACTTACTTCGCTCGCCCTTTTTTGATCGGTTTTTTTAATGCAATTTTTTTTTAATGCAAATAGATTCAATCTAGTAATTTATTTTAGATTAAGTCTTAGGTCTCGTTTGACCTGTGAAAGACCTCCTTTGTTGAAATGTTCTCAAAATTCCTAAAATAAAAGGAAAAAGACTTTCCACTGTCCTAAACTAAGGACGGGAAGGAAGAAGGCGAGCATATCCTCTAAATTGATCATCCTCAAATCAGCCCTTCCTGGGGTGGGGTATTGTCTGTCCCAATAAATAGATAATTCCAGGAGTAATAAATAGGAGTAAAGTATTGATATAATTGGAATTGCAGAAGCAAATACCAATTTACTAAAAAAAGAAAAAAGTATCTAATCTAAAGCACTCATTTTCTTTTTTAGGATTAAACAAAAGGGTTCGCAAATAAAAGTGCTAGTGCCACAACTAGTCCATAAATTGTTAAAGCTTCCATAAAAGCTAGACTAAGCAATAAAGTACCTCGTATTTTACCTTCTGCTTCTGGCTGTCTCGCAATACCTTCTACAGCTTGTCCTGCAGCAGTACCTTGACCAACTCCAGGCCCAATAGAAGCAAGCCCTACGGCCAATCCAGCAGCAATAACGGAAGCAGCAGCAATTAGTGGATTCATGGTGAGTTCCTCGTGTCAAAAAAAAAAAGAAATGGTTAAGGATACAATCAACCAAGAAATTCTTACTTCTAAGCTCTATTGGGGAGAAGTAACTAAAAAGTACAAATTGAAATGATAATCTGAATTGTCCGAACTACTTCGAGATCTCATTTTTAGTTTCTAATCATTAGAGGTTTGTGTAAATCCATATGATTCTTATTATTCTATTTCTCTTTCTTTCCAACCAACAACTCTTTCATTCCATCCTTCTTTCTTTACTCTTCGATATCCTTGAGTTCCTATTATTTCCCCTATAATCTAATCCATAATAAAAGACGAAATAGAGGAAGAACCCCTATTGAAATCGACCTAATCCAAATCCAATAGGAATTAAATCAAGATATACAATTGATAACAATATGCTGCATAGAACTGGATATGGAATCCAATTCCATATAGAGGGAATTCGATATATCGGATTAGATAATGAATCTAACTTAGGAATATATAATATCCCATATACACTTGTTTCTTCTATTTTGCGTATTTTCTTATTTTCTATTGAATCGGATTCGAAAATCATTCCTTAAAGTGGAAACCCGCACAAAAGATGACTGGACTTCTAGACATTAAGGATATAGATCTAGCCTGACTCCGCCCCCCTTAATGCATATATACTTTGACAATTCCGTAATATAGTCTATTCTCTCTCCTACAACTCTAGGTTGTATATTCATACGCATTTCTAACTATTTTGTTTTCCAACCAAGCGGATTATCTGGAACCATGCATGAATTGAGCTAAGCTAAAAAAAAAGATTATTTCGAAAACTAGTCAATTCAATGATGACCCTCCATGGATTCACCTATATAGGCTGCGGCTAACGTTGCAAAAATAAGAGCTTGAATACCGCTTGTAAATAATCCAAGAAACATGACCGGTATAGGGACTACTAAGGGGACTAAAGAAACAAGAACAACAACGACTAATTCATCCGCCAATATATTCCCGAAAAGTCGAAAACTAAGCGATAATGGTTTTGTGAAATCTTCTAGGATGTTAATTGGTAAAAGGATTGGAGTTGGTTTAATATATTTCTCGAAATAACTCAATCCTTTTTTGCTAAGACCCGCATAAAAATATGCCGCTGACGTGAGTAAAGCTAAAGCAACAGTAGTATTTATATCATTCGTGGGCGCTGCTAATTCCCCATGGGGTAACTGTATAATTTTCCAAGGTAAAAGAGCACCCGACCAATTCGAAACAAAAATAAAAAGGAACATAGTTCCAATAAAGGGAACCCAGGGACCATATTCTTCTCCAATCTGAGTTTTGCTCAAGTCTCGAATAAACTCAAGCACATATTCGAAGAAATTCTGACCGTCGGTCGGGATGGTTTGTGGATTCCGAACAGCTATGATAACTGAACCTAGCAAGATAGTAATTACGACCCAAGAAGTGATGAGTACTTGGGCATGAATTTGGAAACTTCCTATTTGCCAATAGAAGTGTTGGCCTACTTCTACACCCGATATATCGTATAACCCCTTGAGTGTTTTAATGGAACATGGTATAATATTCATATTGTCCTCTGATAAAAATTGAACTTCAAAAAAGGAATTCTTTTGATTCAACCATCTCTTTCTCAACTCAGCAACTTGAAGTATTAATCTTATATTTAGGATACCAAGAAATCACATCAGATCATAATATATATCAATACCCTCTAATATATATCAATATTCCCCTTCTTTTATCTATACAAAACAAAAAAGAATAGTAAGTGATCCCATAAATCTACGCAGTTGCCCAAGAATTCACTATTCTTCTTAATCAACGATTTCTTATATAGAGAGAACGGCCCTCACAAATTGCAAATACTAATTTGTTAAGAATCAATCGAATTGAAGTCATAGTGTCATCGTTGGCTGGAATCGATATATTCGCGAGATCTGGGTCACAATTTGTATCGACTAAAGAAATAGTAGGAATCCCCAAAATGGCACATTCCCGAAGAGCTATATACTCTTTTTGCTGATCGAGGACGATCACAATGTCCGGCAACCTCGTCATATATTTGATCCCGCCGAGATATCTTTGCAAGGTCGATAATTTTCTCTTCAAGATTGCCACATCTCTTTTTGGGAGATGGTGGAATTTTCCCATCTTTTCTTCTGCTCTTAAGTCTCTAAATTGAGAAAGTCTAGTTTTCGTAATCGACCAATTCGTTAACATACCACTGAACCACTTTTTATTAACATAATGACAACGAGCCCTTATTGCAGCTGATGCTACTAAATACGCTGCTCTTTTTTTGGTACCAACAATTAAGAAGCTTTTTCCCTGACTTGCTGCATCAAAAACTAAATCACAAGCTTCTGATAAAAAGCGAGCCGTTCTAGCGAGATTTGTAATATGAGTACCTTTACGCTTTGCCGAGATGTAAGGGGCCATTTTAGGATTCCATTTCTTAATACCATGACCAAAATGAACTCCCGCTTCTATCATCTCTTTCAAATTGATGTTCCAATATCTTCTTGTCATTTTTTCCACACTTCCTTTTGATTTTTTCTTTTTTTTTCATCCTACCATTCCATTACGGAATTTATTTCTTTTTGAAGATTAAGAAAGAGCCGAAATAGCTTGAAATAAATAATAATTGTTCCGATGTAACCTTCCACTGAGAATTGGCCATTGATACATGGTATAAACGTAACCTTAATGAATTAACTGACTTCTTTTACTTATTAAAATAAAAATCTAAAATCTGACCTGTTAGTGTTCTAAGGTCAAAAGTCTAGTTTAAAGTCAAAAAATCCGCTTTATGTATCCTTAAATCGTATAATTGGGGGTAAATGGGGGTTCTGATGTCTCATAGAAATTGTTTGTTACGTCAGAATCAGAAGAAACTAATTCTGTATGGAGAAACAAAATATCTCTCATTTCCGACGCGAATAGATTTTTTTTTTGAATTTCGAAATAAAGGTTCTTGTCTTGTGGGGAACGATGCACAAATTTTTGGAATCCGGTACCAACAGGTATAATCCCCCCCAGAACTACGTTTTCTTTCAGGCCTTTCAACCAATCAATACGACCTCGTAGGGCAGCTTTTGCTAAAACTCGAGCAGTTTCTTGAAAACTTGCTTCAGATATGAAACTTTGGGTATTCAGGGAAGCCCTTGTTATTCCCAATAAGATTGCCCGATAATAGATCGATTCATCCAAAGCTCGCCCTGCTCGTTCCGCTCGCAATAATCCGATTAATTCCCCAGGTGAAAAAACATTAGACATTCCATCTTCGGAAACCCGCACTTTTGATGTTACTTGGCGTATAATAATCTCTATATGTCTATTATGGATCTGTACCCCTTGGGATCGATAAACCTTTTGGATCTTATTAACCAAAGAGATACGACTTTGGGCTATGGTTAGCTCAGCTCCAATCAAGAATCCCCAGGGGACCCCAAGAATTCTTGGTATACGCTCATTCCAATCCTCAATTCTCCTTTCGAGATTCGGCGATAGTGAATCAATTGAACGCGCTTCAAAGATTTGTTCTACTTTTGGAAGACCTTGCGTTATGTCACTAGATCTCGATTTTTCATATATAAACGTAACTAACCTATCTCCTTTGTAAAGGATTTCTCCATAATGACCATGAACAGTTGCTCCTGTAGTGGCCAAATAAGGCTTAGCTGCTCTTATAACAAAGGAATCAATATTAACAATGAAAATTTGACCAGATTTTTTTATGTGCGATTTAAATAGACATACATTTTCGCAAATAAATTGTCCAAGGTGAATTATTGCCGATGTCTCCTCCCAAGAATCATGATGGAGAAAGTGCCAATTCAAATGGAATGGATCCAACATGATGTTACTATCGAAATTCGAAATCCTTTGATTTTCATCTATTAAAGAGTATTTAAGCCCTTGAAGTACTTGGAAGGTTTGTTTCAAATTGTCAAGGAACAAATATTTTTTTAACAGGATCTGATTATGCGTTAGTAAATAGTAAGATGAAGAAAAATTCGATATACTAGGTACAATAGCAGCTAAGGGCCCAAAAATATCTCGAATAGGAATTCTAGGATTCGATTCTTTTCCCGCATTGGGATATTTCGAATTCTTGAATAAACCAATTCTAGAACAGTTGGATGCCAACAAAATCATCAAAGATTGGTATTCTTTATTTCGATTCAACAAGGTGCCAATAGCTTCTTGATGTTGGCTAAGTGATTGAATCTTCGCCTTGGAATAAAAGGAATTGGTATTGGTGCGATCTAACCTATTATTGGGAATCGGTCCTGCACTTGTCCTATCATACCTTCTTCGTGTATACGAAATAGTGGACTTGACTAACTCAATTCTTAGGAAATCACGAATCAGATCATTTGCTCTTACCTCAACAAGGGAAGCACGAGCCTCCTCTTTTTCTTCTTGTTCCCAATTCACTACTAAGCAAGTTCGAACAAATTGACTATTCGTGTGATAAATTCTTTGAGTTAACTTGCTATTTTCATGAGAAATAAAATTGACAAGTCGAAGTTGGAGATTATCCTCTTCTTGCAAGAGATCCTGCGGGAAAAGTGTTGCTAAATTTCTCCCTTCGTCCATTTCATATGCGACTGCAGGTCGAACCGAAACAAAATACTTTTCCTTGCTCTTGAGAATTTTTTTCCGTTGAACATAGACCCAATTTTTCCTTTTTTTTGATTCCTTAGATTCTTTCTTTTCTCTTTCTGGTGGTATCAAACTACCACCTAATATCTTATCTGCTTCTTCAGGAAAATGAATATCTCCGGAAAAGATTTTGAGTTCCGTATGGCTTTTTTTTCTATTCACTCGGACCAATCCACCTAGTCGACTTCTTGTATTTTTTGTGAGTTGTGTATCCACTCCAATGATACTATTATCAAGTACCTTTAGGGATGAGGATCTGGGCAAGATATGCAGTTCTTGAAGAATGAAAAAAAACCGATCTAGTTCTTTTTGGTATTTTAGACTAAATTCTTTTGTTCCTCGATGCTCAATCAAACCCTCTTTTTTTAAGATGGAATCTTCCTCTGGGCTCCCGTATTCGTCCTCTGAGTCTTCTTCTGAGTCTTCCTCTAAAGTCCCATATTCGTCCTCTGAGCCTTCCTCCGGGCTCCCATATTCGTCTTCTGAGTCTTCCTCTAGAGTTCCATATTCGTCCTCTCGGGTCCTATATTCGTTCTCTGGGCTCCCATATTCGTCCTCTGAGTCTTCCTCTCGAGTCCTATATTCGTCTTCTAGGGTTTCATATTCGTCCTCTAGGATCCCATATTCATCTTCTAGGGTTTCATATTCGTCCTCTAGAGTCCTATATTCGTCTTCTAGGGTTTCATATTCGTCCTCTCGGGTCCTATATCCGTTCTCTGGGCTCCCATATTCGTCCTCTGAGTCTTCCTCTCGAGTCCTATATTCGTCCTCTAGGGTCCTATATTCGTCCTCTAGGGTCCTATATCTAAATTTCACAATTCCTGACCCCTTTTTATCTTTTCTGTATCGTGGATCGTCAAAATAAGCAAAAATAGTATTTCTACGTAAAACACCCATAAAGGGTATTTCAATAGAAATCCCCAAACAGGATATTAGTTCTTTCTCTTGTTCTTGATGATATTGTAATGGAATGACGAACCTATTTCTTCGCTTTTTCGCCAATAAATCCGAATTATCTTGAAGAATAGAAGGATAGACAAAATTCCAATGGCCGTTGGACATGATTCTATCCGGCGTTGAATAATCAAGAATTTCCCTATCTTTTTTACCAAAAGTATCCAACAGTCTATGTCTTACTTGATCATTAGCCATTGAGAGGTCAAAGATATATCTTCCGTCAACAGAAAAAGAATAAGTATTCATTTGATCTTGATCCTTGTGGAGCGAAAAAGACGCTATACTGGATCTGCACATACTTACTGACAATATCCATAAATGGCTTGTTTTTGGTAATCGACGAAGATTACCATATTGATATTCGGGCGCATGGTAAACATCAGTACTCCAGTGCATTTCCCCGTCTGATTCGGAATAAATATGCTTTTGTACCCTTTCTTTAAAATGCAAAGTGGACGTTCCGGCACGAATCTCCGCAATTACTTGTTCGGATTCTACATATTGATCATTTTGCACTAGAATCAAGCTTTTTGAGGGAATATTTACACTATATAGAATATCCTGACTCTGAATAGTTACATGCAAGTCTATATAACATAGAAAAGCAGGCTGCCCATGACGGGTACGTGTGGGGTGAACCAAATCCTCATTGAATTGGATTTTTCCATTCGAAGGGGATCGTACAAGGTCGGCAGTACCCCCTGTGAATACTCCACCAGTATGAAAAGTTCTTAATGTTAGTTGAGTCCCTGGCTCCCCAATTGATTGACCCGCAATAATACCTACGGCTTCCCCTAATTCGACCAGATCGCCATGAGTGGGACTCCGACCATAACATAATTGACAGATCCAAGATGTGCTCCGGCAAGTAAAGGGGGTTCTAATATATATTGGTTGTGCTCGAAATGGTTGTGCTCGAAAGGCAGTTATGAATCGATTGACTAATCCAATTCCAATATCTTGATTTCGAGCGGCAATGCATCGTGAACCGATATATATATCGTCTGCTAATACACGACCAATTAGTGTTTGGACAAAAAGTTTTTCCGTCATCCCATTTTGAGGACTCACAGAAATACCTCGGATAGTACCACAATCTCTTCTACGCACAATAATATGTTGAACTACTTCAACAAGTCTACGTGTAAGATATCCAGCATCCGCTGTTCGTACAGCAGTATCTACAACCCCTTTACGGGCTCCGTAGCAGGAAATTATATATTCTGTCAAAGAAAGTCCCTCGCGTAAATTGCTTTGAATAGGTAAATCAATCATTTGTCCTTGAGGATCCGCCATTAATCCTCTCATACCTACTAATTGGTGTACTTGAGATGCATTTCCTCTAGCTCCTGAAAAAGACATTAGATAGACTGGATTAGAAGGATCCGTTATCCGAAAATTCGAATTCATTTCTTGTTTCAAATATTCACTTGTAGCATACCATATCTCAACGGATTGGCGTAATTTTTCTACCGCGTGTACAGCCCCATAATAATAGTGTTTCTCCAAAAGAAAACTCTGTTGTTCCGCGTCTTGGACTAACCATCCCTTAGAGGGTATTGTTAAAAGATCCTCGATTCCTAATGAAATCGATGTAGTAGTGGCTTGATGAAAGCCCAGAGTCTTTATTTGATCCAGTATATGGGATGTATATCCCATTCCGAAATGATCTATTAATCTGCTAATAAGTCGTTTCATAGCAGTTCCGTCTATCTCTTTATTATGAAAGACCAGATTGGCCCGTTCCGCCATACATAAGTACCCCCTTTTTCGGCTGAGTAGGATTCGACAATTGCTGAGTAGGATTCGACAATGGGCCTGAGTCAGTGATTCGAAAATTTAATTAACTTCCTTTCCTTAATCTCAATCTGGATTCGCGCGGCAAAAATGATGATACTAGCGAAATCGGAATGCCCCCCGAAAGGGGCATCGCCGAATCTAACTTCCTTGTTTAGATAGTGTATGAATAGGCCTGACTAAATCCTTGTATGGCTTCCTCTATTTCTCTATAAAAAGAAATATGACCAAGAGTGCTTCGAATGTATATAGAACGGATTTCTTTTTTTCTATTTCCCACTATTAGATAGTGGGCATAAATCTCATGATAAGTCCCCAAAGATTCATATTGAACTTCAATCGGAACTTCTCTTGACCCAATGACGCGTTGATCTAGTTTCCATCGGAGCCACAAGGGACTGTCTAAACTGATTCGTTTCTGTCTATAAGCTCCCAGTGCATCATAGGAACTGGAAAAATGGGGTTCTTTATCTTTCGTATACTTATAATTATTATTATTGTAACTTACTTTTTGATTTGGATAGTTTCCGCAACTATTATATCTATTTGCACAAATACCCCGACGGTTTCCAATCGTTAATACATAAAGTCCTATAAGCATGTCTTGGGTCGGTACGCAAATAGGATCTCCAATAGCAGGAGATAGGAGATTCATATGAGAAAACATAAGTAAACGGGCTTCCGCCTGAGCTTCCAAGGATAAAGGTAGATGAACAGCCATTTGATCCCCATCAAAGTCCGCATTGAAACCCTTACACACTAATGGGTGTAAACAAATAGTACGCCCCTCTACTAAAGTGGGTTGGAAGGCCTGTATGCCTAATCTATGCAGGGTAGGTGCTCTATTCAACAGTACAGGATGTCCCCGCATAACTTCTTGAAGTATTTCCCATACAATGGGTTCCTTTTCCCAAATTTTCCTTTTAGCAATCCTGACATTAGAAGTAGCGCGTTTCGTGATTAAATCGCGAATTACAAATAGCTGAAAAAGCTTTATTGCTATCTCTAGAGGTAATCCACATTGATGTAATGAAAGTGAAGGACCCACAACAATGACAGAACGCCCCGAGTAATCGACCCGTTTCCCAAGCAGAGTCTCGCGAAACCTTCCCTCTTTACCTTCAATTACATCTGAAAGTGATTTGTATACTTTATTGTGACCATCCCTCGTTGGTTGCCCGCGGGACCCACTATCAAGAAGTGTATCCACGGCTTCTTGTACCAACTTTTCCTGGCACATTACTAAATCTGCTGGCGCTAATTCACTTCTTTTTAATAGATAGGCAAGGTTGTTGTTCCGACGGATAACTCTCTTATAAAGTTCATTAATATCCGAAGTCACTACTTTATCCCCAGACCTATAAACAATGGGTCTCAATTCGGGAGGAAGAACCGGTAATAAGCACAAAACCATCCATTCTGGTTCTACATTTGTTTGAATAAAATGTTTCGCCAATTGCATGCGTCTAATCAAAAAAACTTTTCTTATTCGTCTTTTTCTATCTTCCCATTCATCTCCACTATACCCCTCGTCTTCTAATTCCTTCCATTCGACCAAGGAATTCTCTATAATAATTCGCAAATCCAAATCTGCTAATTGTTCTCTAATAGCACCTGCTCCTGTCGCAATTTCCCGATTTCGAAATGTTGCAAAGCCTGGGGTAGAAAAAAAGGGAGAAATGCTGTGGTTACAGGATGAAATTTCATCTTCGAATAAACCTCGTAATCGTAAGAAAGTGGGTTTTTTAGCGCTGGGCCTAGCAAAAGAGAAATCGCCGTATACTAGGCCCTCCAATTTCTTAAGGGGTTTATCTAAAAGGTTCGCGATATAACTAGGAAGACCTTTCAAATACCACACATGAGTCACGGGACATGCGAGTTTGATGTATCCCATTTGATATCTTCGTATCCGAGAATCAACAAATTCTACCCCGCATTTTTGGCAAAATCTTTCGTCTTCGTTTTCAGCTACGCTCGCTCGAGAATTTCCACAAGCACAAATTCTGCTTTTTATGGGTCCAAAGATTCTTTCGCAAAACAATCCATCTTTTTCTGGTTTATCGGTTTTATAATGAAAAGTAGAGGGCCTTGTGACTTCGCCAACGACTTCCCCATTAGGTAGGTTTTTGTTAGCCCAAGCCTTTATTTGTTGAGGGGAAACGAGTCCAATTTGGAGTTGTTGATGTTTATATTGGTCAATCATAAAATAGAAATAAGAAAAGAATTTATATTTATTCCGATCAAACTTCCTCCCTATTAACCTGGAAGTTCTTCTCAGATACAAGGAAATGATTCAGTTCTAGAGCCAAAGATCGTAGTTCTCGAACGAGCACTCGAAAAGATTCTGGAGGATCCTCGTGATTAGGTACTCTTTTTCCCCAGATCGTAGCATTAAGTATTCCTTGGCGAGCTATAAGATGATCAGATTTATAAGTAAGTATCTCTTGTAAAATATGAGCAACACCAAATCCTTCTAAAGCCCAAACTTCCATTTCTCCTACTCGTTGTCCCCCTTGCTTGGCTCTTCCTCTAACGGGTTGTTGTGTAACAAGTGAGTAGGGCCCAGTAGAACGTCCATGGATTTTCTCATCAACTTGATGAATTAATTTTAAGATATAGGACTTCCCTATTAGAACAGGTTGTTCGAAGGGGTCTCCTGTTCTTCCATCAAATATTCTACTTTTTCCCGGGTACTCGGGTTCAAATACCCATGGATTTTTTGTTTGTTTACTGGCTTCATATAATTCTGAAAACACAAGTTTTCTTGAAGCCTCTTGCTCATATCTCTCATCAAAGGGTGCTATTCTATAATGTTTCTTTAGCAGATCCCCTGCTAATCCGAGCGAGCTTTCAAATATTTGTCCCACATTCATTCGTGAGGGTACTCCTAAGGGATTGAAGACCATATCAACAGGTGTTCCATCTTGCAAATAGGGCATATCTTGCCTAGGCAAAATTTTGGAAATGATCCCCTTATTCCCGTGTCTTCCGGCTACTTTATCCCCAACTTTGATTTCACGTTTCTGTAAAATATATACACGAACCATTATGTCTAGGGGGTCCCTCTGGATCCATTTCACATCGATAACGCGCCCTCTTCCACCTATAGGTAGTTTGAGAGAAGTTTCTTTTGAAGTGGATACCTCAAGACCAAATATGGCCCGTAATAATCCAGCTTCCGCGATATACGACGATTCGCTCGCTATCTGAGGCGTTAATTTACCTACTAAAATATCGCCAGTTTCTACCCAGGATCCCAACCTAACAACTCCATTTCTGTCCAAATTGCGGAGTAAATGTTCTTCTAGATGTGGTATTTCTTTAGTGATTTTTTCAGCGGAGCCTTGGCTTGTCGTATCCGTCTGAATTTCATATTTTCGGATGTGAAAAGAAGTATAAATATCCTCATATACCAAACGTTCGCTAATTAGTACTGCGTCTTCAAAATTGTAACCTTCCCATGGCATATAAGCTACTAATACGTTTTTTCCTAAAGCAAGTTCCCCACCAACTGTAGCAGCTCCCTCTGCTAAAATTTGTCCTTTTTTAATGGATTTACCCCATGGAACCCGAGGTTTTTGGTGCATACAAGTATTTTTGTTAGAGCGCCGATGGGTAACTAAAGGAATACTTATAGTCTTCCCACTACTTGATAAAAGGATCTTGTGACTATCAGTAGAAATGATCTTTCCCTCGCGTTCGGCTATAACGGAAACCCTCGAATCTAGAGCTGTTTGACGTTCCAATCCAGTTCCAACAATGCACTTCTCGGACCGAGAAAGCGGAACTGCTTGGCGCTGCATATTAGAACTCATTAAAGCCCGATTCGCATCATTATGCTCAATAAAAGGAATGAGAGAACCTCCAATAGAAAAATATTGGAAAGGAAAAATACTTCTAACATGAATCTGTTCCCATGCAATAGTCAGGAATTCTTGACGGTATCTAGCTGGAACAACCTGTTCTTCCTGAATACCCTGATTCAAAGACAAAGAATTTCCTGCTGCTATCATATAATATTCATCTCTATTTGGTGATAAATAAACCACCTGTTTCTCTTTTTTTTCTTTTGCTTTCTCAGATATTTCATAAAATGGACTCTCTATGGATCCCCACCAGTGATCAATTCTCGCATGAATAGCTAAGGATCCAGTAAGTCCAACATTGATTCCTTCGGACGTGTCAATTGGACAAATACGCCCATAGTGACTCGGATGAATATCTCGGCTCCGAAAACTTGCAGTCCTCCCCGTCAATCCTCCAGGACCCAAACAACTCACTTTTCGCCCATGAACAGTTTGTGTCAATGGATTAGTTTGATCAAAAACTTGAGATAAGGGGTATGTGCCAAAAAAGGTCTCATAAGTAGTTATTAATAAAATCGAAGTTGAAGTTGGAGTTACCAAAGTTTGTGGAGTCGGTTTCGATTGACGTATGAATACTCTACGGATAGTTTTTTGAACCGCATGTTGTAAACGATCAAGAGCCAGTCCGAATTGATCTTGTAACAGATCCGCAACCGAACGAATACGTTTATTTTTCAAGTGATTCATATCGTCATCGTCAAGTATACCCGTTCCAAATTTCATTCCAATCAAATGATCCGTAGCGGCCAATACATCTCGTGGTAACAAGAATGTATTGTTCTGAGGTATATCAAGATTCAGTCTCCGATTCATATTTCGTCGACCAATCCTTCCTAATTCACATTTTTGTTGAAAAAATTTCTTTTGTAATTCCTCACATAAGGACTCCGAAAATACCAGGTCCCCACCTACACAAGCAAATTGTTGATAAAACTCCAAAATAGCTTTTTCTTTTGACTCAATCCTCTTCTTCTCCTTAGCATTCGGGAAAGACAAGAGAATTTCAGGGTAGGAAACATTATCTAGAATTTCTCTTAGATTCGAACCCATAGCTGATGATAGAACTAGAATAGATATCTTTTGTTTTCTACTTACGCGAGCCCATATCCTTTCTTTTTTATCAATTGCTAATTCCGATCTTCCTCCCCAATCTGATATTATAGTCCCGGTGTAGATAGAAATTCCCTTATGGTCTAATTCCGAGCGGTAGTAAATACCAGGACTTAGCAATATTTGATTGATCACAATTCGGTATATTCCATTTATTATAAAGGTTCCTAAGGAATTCATTATAGGAATGTTTCCAATAGAAATGGTTTGTTTTTGCACATCGAAACCAAAAATTAATCTCGCAGATACATATAATTCGGAAGAATAGGTGAGTGATTCATACACAGCATCCCTTTCTTTTATTGAGGGTTCTAGCAATTGATATCCTTTCGCAAATAATTGAAATGCAATTTCGTGATCTGGATCTTTAATTGTTGGAAACTTCTCAAGTTCTTCTGCCAAGCCTTGATTAATGAACCTAAAAAATCCCTCGAATTGGATCTGACTAAATCCGGGTATTGTGGACATTCCCTCATTTCCATTCCGGAGCATCTTAATCTTAAGTTTCCTTTTTATCGAAGAAAAATTCCATTATCAGCTCACTCTTCATCAATCCCTATGGATCGATCTAGCAATCATGGAATCTATATTCTGTTTACTGAATCACATGAAATTCTAGGGAACTCCACATACGTATTTCATATATGTATTTCATACATATGAATAGAGACAATTTCGAGGAAAGTTCGAATTTGCCAGGGGTACAAATCGAATGAAAATGAATTGATAAAACATTCCTAGAAAAAAATTCTGCCACTTAATGATATTCTAATCAGATTGGATGGCAAAGATTTCTCATTTTATCTCCTTTCTATGAATGGGATAAAGCCATAATATAATAATTTATAAGCACTAGAAAGTTTGACTTTAGTTCGATTTAGAATAGCACGCTTAGTTTAATTTCAAAAAAGAATTTGAGGGTTCTTTTTTGTTTCGTAGTAGTAGAATTGCTAGAAAATATAGGATTTCATTGTAGAATCCTAAAATAAAGTAAGTCCTTTTTTTTAAGTACATGCCAATCTAGTTATCCACCTCTCCACATATCCCTGCTTTTATCGTAATTTCACTTGGGTGGGCCAAGATGGTCAGGTCATACTCTATATCAGAGCAAATTTCCTTTTTTTATTCAAGATATTTAATGCAATGAAAAATTAAAGCACGATTCCCCATAGAGATATGTACATAAGGGGGATCCATGGATAATAATGCTGTTATGGATAATAATGCTGTTCGGACCTGGAGTTTACCTATACACGGATTAGGCATAAACCCATTCTATTTTATTATGCCATTAAAAGGAAGGGGGGGAGAGAATACTGATTTAAGAGTCGTTCACTACTGCAATTCAAAAAAAAGTAGAATTCTAGTTAATGGTTCCAATTTGTTCTGAATTTTGCAGCCTGTGACTGGAAATCCACTTTTTCTCCTTTTTCATCTCAATAGAAAGAAAAGGGAAGTTTTCTAGTGTTAGCAATGTGTGTTTTAAGATAGAATCCATGGAGGAGAATAATCGAAACTGGATCCAAAAAAAGCAGGAATAGATTTTTGGAAAAATATTGGAAAAAAGTAAGTAGAATTAGATTCAAGATAAAAGAAAGGGGGTTTTAGTAAGAAAACGTGGATGAATACTTGCTCTTTTCTCGATTTTAGATCGGATTTTTTGGCGGCATGGCCAAGCGGTAAGGCAGGGGACTGCAAATCCTTTATCCCCAGTTCAAATCTGGGTGCCGCCTGATCAATAAAATACTTAGGCTTATAGTACTGATCGAACTCGACAAATTCGTACCCCGCATAAGCTGGGGCAAGAGAATAACTAGGCCTGGCGATACTGGATTTTGAGAATCCATAGTTCTATTAGGGTTTGTTTTGTCGGTAGTGGCCCAAACAGCTACCAATAGGGATGAGGTAGCGTTTACTTATTCTTTTATTAATTTGAATTGATTCTTAATTGATTCGAGAATTTAAAACTACGAGGCTAAGATGTCAGAAATCTTGATATTCAAAGGGCTCCTAAGGGGCATTCTTTTTTTTCAATCTAAGATTGAAGAAGGGACTCCACGAAGGAATATCAAGACTTCCTAATTATTATACATTTTATTTATCGTACATCTTATGCTACCTACATACACTAAAGTAAGGGCTACTGATTCCGTCGAGAATCAGATTGAATAGGCTGATCAAAAATCAATTTCGGAGTTGTGGATAAAGTCTCCTCATTCTTTCATAGAATGATAGAAAGCGGGGCTGTAGGGTTTAGGTTAAAAATAAACATAGGCAAGGTAGGTATCCAATAAATATTTATCTATCCTAATTTTATGGTATATTCTGACGTCCTTTGCTTATAAAAAAAAAGGTAACAAAAGGAAGAAAAAATCTTTCTATTCCCGCGTCTTCCATTCAGGACATCATCCCCGTACTCTTTTTTAAGGAAAAGGGCTATGTATCGTATTTATACTTAATGCTCTCCAATTCTACCAGAAATCCTATAAGAATTTGTTAGGAGTAAACTCCTTGAACTGATTCATCCATAGCCTTAGGGCAGAATCCCTTTTTGACTCTGTACCCTTGATTCCACTATGATTATTGATCAATAGTAGAATAATTTCTTCATAGAAATAGGAGACATAATTTACATGGATATAGTAAGTCTCGCTTGGGCTGCTTTAATGGTAGTCTTTACATTTTCTCTTTCACTAGTAGTATGGGGGAGGAGTGGACTCTAGGGATACTACTAATTGATTGAGTAGTCGAATTGTTGTATCAACTCTTTTCTTTAATTGATCCTTTTGCATTAATCATTTTGCCAAACTTTATTCTTTCTTTCTTTAGTTTTGTTTCACTCCTGTAAGAAACTCTTGTAAGAAGGAGTCGTTCTATTCTACTCTATAGAAATAGAAAGAGCGATTACAGCAATTCATAATTTCTACTAGAAGTGACGAATGGTTAAAAAAGTTCTATACATAAGAAAATTAGACTTTCTTCCACGGAGCTATTCACAACATATCGCACACTTTCCATTTGTTTTATACTCTTTTCTTATTCTTAGAAAAATTTTTATGCTCTTTTGAAGCATCTCGCCGCATGTTTAAGCATGAAAGATTCGCTGATTTTGACTTTTACTTTTTTTCTTTTACTATAGTCTATTCTCATATTATTTTTCTCTCCCTCCATGGATTCTTTCGTGAAGAATTGTCTTCGATTTTTTTATTTTGACTTGATTGAAATTAAGTGGATGCAGTGAAAAAAGAAATTGAATTAGAATACTATTTCAATCTACTAATCTATTCTATGTAGATTCAAGATAATATAATAGAAAGACTCTAAAGTGTGGTAGAAAAAACTATATGTAGTTCTTTCTACCACACTTTATGATTCCAACCAGATCCTTTCATTTAAGACTTGGATTTTTATTTTATTTAATCCCTTTTTCATTTCTTCAATGATTAATTGGAATTCCAATTAATCATTTTGGCTGACTGTTTTTACATAAATAATAAGTAAAAAGGCAGTAGGAACTAGAATGAACAGTGCAGTAGCAATAAATGCGAGAATATTGACTTCCATAACCTCTTTTTTTTCGCAATAACTCGGGATGTAATCCCATGGAGAGGAAAAAGGGGTATCCTGTAAATTCAAGGGGAGGACTTGCATTCTGATAATACTGAATCAATTCAATATTATGAATATCGGATCTATCAAATCAATTCATGGTTGAGAGTGGAATAGTATAACATAGGAAGATCCCTTATCCATACTAAGACCAAAATTGGTTTTTTGATTGGATTAGGAATTCTCTCTTTTTTTCATCCTTTTCTACTTTTTCTTTTCTATATCTATAACCCACGATCTTTCTTATCTTATCCAATTTCCCTTCCTTTTTCTTATAGTTATACATACAATTATGTATGTATGTATTATATGACCGACTTTCTATGGGTCACATAGACATACAAATAAGCAGTAGAAGTAGAAGTGAGATGGAGAAAAGAGGGCTTAAATAAAAAAAATCGAATATTTTAAATTTAGGAAAAAGGGCGTTTGCTTTGCTTGGTTTTTCTTTTATTTTATTAGGTTACTATCAATATCCACTTTTTGGGTCTAAAGATGAGAGCGGATCCATAAAAAAGGAGTCCGCAAATGGAATGAGAATGAGATAGATTCTTTCCAATTAGTCATTGAACATACACAAACAAAGTTGGAACTACAAAATGGAAGGGGCCTGGTTTAACCCAAAAAGTACTAATTATATTAAATTCACTGTCTAAGAATAAACGAATACAATTTATGTATGGATTCCGATAAAATACCGGTACTCTATTCCATAATCCATAAGAGTCGAATAGGAAGTTAAGATGAGGATGGTATCATCATAAGGATAGAGTAATATCCTAAATTATACTAATCCACGTATGATATGTATGTCTTTCTTTATCAACCGGGAGTAGTGAAAAAAGAAATTCCTATAGGCCTTCCCTCCCTCTTTAATGAAAAATGCGAAATCAAAAAAGTGAAGTAAGGATGCCCCATAGGTATTTGATCTTGTCTCCTGCCCCCTTTTTTTGATGGAAATTTTTTATGGAAAAAGGAAAGATGAATTTACCCATTCATTGAACCCTAGTTCGGGACTGACGGGGCTCGAACCCGCAGCTTCCGCCTTGACAGGGCGGTGCTCTGACCAATTGAACTACAATCCCCGCGGGGTGTATGGCATACCTATACCTATTTTTAAATAGAACCATAAGAAGATTCGATTCGTCTGTCGTACTCTAAGAAATAGACGAATCATATACTACATACCCATATATCGTATGTGGGTATAGTGAGAGTGACATAACTAGTATGTCGCGATTTTTTATCGCTTAAAATGGATGATAATCCACCTTTCAATAAGAAAAACTCTTTTGTTTGTAAAAAAGGAATGAGAGAAATATGGATTAGAAAGAAATTTCCCCCTTTCTCTTTATCCTTTATTTCTATGGATCAGACATTTTTTTTTATGGAAGAAAAAAAATGGATTTAGTTCATATTCACGAAGCCCTAGATTTTTGGGCCGAGCTGGATTTGAACCAGCGTAGACATATCGTCAACGAATTTACAGTCCGTCCCCATTAACCGCTCGGGCATCGACCCAGGAAGAATTTATTCTAGGGTTTTTGATAATCTATGATTAACCTCCTTTCATAATACTCCCTACCCCCAGGGGAAGTCGAATCCCCGCTGCCTCCTTGAAAGAGAGATGTCCTGAACCACTAGACGATAGGGGCATCACTAAACGATAGGGCCATATACAACCGCTCGTCATTATACTATAATGATAGTATGAGCAGTTTTTTAGAATTGTCAATATACTCGAAGAGTATAACTAGATCCAAAGCAAAGAGTCTTTCCTACTTTTCTGTTATGCTTTCTTAGGATTTTTTTTAGTTGATGGTTAGGTTAATTCACGGATCATCTCCTACTTTTTAGGGAAATTCATTTAAAGGGTATAGAATAAGAATAGATTAATAAAAGGGATTCTAGATTAGTTCAGTACAGGTAGTGATTTGATTGATCTAACAGGAAAAAGAGTCCAATTTGATTTCTTTTTTGCAATTTACACTCCGTGCTTCATTTAGTGTTCAGACCAAAAATGCATGCATCCCACACTAAGTCATAAAATTCAAGAAAAAAATGGAGAAATTTTCAAAAACAAAGAAAAAAAGGTGAATAAATAATAAATAAGGTGAATAAATAATAAATTTAGTAGAAAAGTACTTTATCGGATTCGAACCGATGACTTACGTCTTACCATGGCATTACTCTACCACCAAATTAAAAAGCCCTTTATCGGATTTGAACCGATGACTTATGCCTTACCATGGCATTACTCTACCACTGAGTTAAAAGGGCTTTTTATTCAATTCCAAAATTAGCCACTTTGATTTCCCATTATGGGTCTACTGCATAATGTACATAATATATGTACATATAGAGATATATGTAGAGATTATATATGTATATATCGAGATCGAGATATAGAAGTTTATTCATGGCAAGGTTCAAAATCTTGAGAAAATCAAGAAAAATAAGAAAATCTTTCATATTCTCTCTTATCACTTGCACAAAGTAGAGGTTTTTTTTTATTTTATTATATAAAAAAATACGTATAATAAAATACGTGAAGAGAGGGTTGACACAATAAAAAATTATTACTATAATTATTAGTATAGTAGTATCCAATATACTTGAAGAGGGTAAGTTCATAGGTATGTAAACACGATCTCGGACGACTCACTAAACCAAAGCACGAAAGTTAGATTGTTTATAGGAGGTGAACAAATATGAATCAATTTTTGAATATGAATCGATTTTTGAATCGGATAATACAAAAGGCCAAAAAAAAGGCCAAAGGGGCAATAAGAGCTGCTGTCAAAAAAATGGTATACTTTTTCTTTTTTATCTTTAGGCTATTGACTTTTCACGTGCTCAGAACGTTCTGCAGAATTAGGGACTTTTTTCTTCTATTGGCTGATCTTATGATGAGAATTTTCTCCATTTATGTTTTATTTCCTTTAATTGTAATTGGGTGGGGTATAAAGGAATTCGCGCTCTTCATATACCCATATGGCTGGTTAGTAATTTTCAGTGAGATACTTCTTATCTGTTTTGGTGAGAGATTGCAACTATTTTTAACAGGCATCTCTTGGAAAAACCTTCGAGTTCAAAACTTTTCCATTTTTCTTAAAAAGTTTTGGACGGATTTGTTGAAGCGATTTTTAACAGGTACCCCTTGGAAAGGGGGTACTTGAATATTCTCCAAGGATTCTAGTTGGTGCATTTTGAACAAACTATGTTAGAGTTTTAGCAACAATTTGCTTGTAAAAAGTGGGCAGTAGAATTTATATTGCAGAGTAGAAAAATTATTCTACTGCCTGCCCAACAAAAAATAATAAACCATACCCTACATACCTAACTCCTCCCGGCTATGGGTTTTCTGTTTCCGAAGACTAGGAAAAAAGGAGGATTCTGTAACCCTAAGGGTTCGATGGTATATGGATATGAAAAATATAAGATTTCCGATCCTAGCGGGAAAAGGAAGGGAACAGATACCCAATATGATTCTTGAGAGGAACATTTGGTAATGGTCTTGGTCCTCTATGCTTTTTTTATGTGTTCTTAGTTCTATTCATCTTCTTTGATTCTTTTAAACAAGAATCTAATAAACTAGAATTGAGTGGAAAAGAGGGGAGGAAATTAGTAAATGGAGAGGATCGACTAACCAGAGACATTTAGGATCTTCTTTACATCAGGTAAATCCTGACCAAAATTTCTCAGGTAAGGATTTACCTGACGTAATCAGGTAAATCCGTCGGGTCCTGTCCGCCTTTCTCTTTAAGTTACGACTCTTTGTTTCTTGCTTCTCTCAAGCCATAGGGAAAGTCTATGATGAATTTTTGAAATTCATCTCACTCTTTCTCTAGGGCTCGGACTTCATGATAAGTGGGGGAAGAAAACATCTTCCCCAATTTCTTTGTTCAGAATTGAACAAAAAGGAAAAGGAAGAAAGGGATTTATGGGGGCAGTGCTGCCCCCTATATCTCCTAGTGTATATTGTAGGAATAATCAAACTATTCCTTACAGCAGTCTGGCACACTTACGTCCTCGCAAAGCAAATAATGATCATTGTAGTCGTAACCATAGAATAAGAATACGACCCTAATCGAAATGCATACATTAGGTTCATACGCTATTGGGATGGTAAGAAGATATGTATTTTACAGACCAGAGAGGCTATCTAAACCCTAAAATAAAGGCCCGCGATCGAAGTACCAATCGCTCACTGTCATGAACCTTCTCCATTTGATTCAATAAGGGGGAATTAGCCTCCTTCTCGAATGGCTACCCTTGACAAAGGGTAGCGTTGGTATCATAATCTACATGTAGCGGGTATAGTTTAGTGGTAAAAGTGTGATTCGTTCTATTAATAACTGAATTTGAAATGATATACTTAAGGTGTCCTTAAGTTTTTTATATTCCGATGAAAACTTTAGTTCTTATAAAGGATTTAATCCTTTTCCTCTCAATAGCATATTGAGGAAGAATATACATTCTCGCGATTTGTATCCAAAGACTAATGGAAATTGCATCCAAAATACAAATTGGATTATGAGTACAGAGTCGCGAAGCATAATTTTGCATTGGATTAAGTATTCCCATTTTTTAAATATGAGTAAAGGATCTATGGATGAAGATACAAAAAAGTTTATTTCCAATCGTAACTAAATCTTCTTTTGTTAAAAAAGGAAATGGAAGCCAAATAGCTAAAAAACGGTAGTTTTGGTTTACTAGAACCATCAGCATATTGTTTCAGCTCGGTGGAAACCCAATTCTTTTCCTCAGGATCTCTTGAATAAAATTAGGGAACGAAGTAAGTAGATTAGATAGATTTAGTATAATTTCTATTTCCTACTCTATAGGGATCATCTAGAAAGCGGAGAGCTTTGGTTCCATTCAGATAGAAAAGCTGACATAGATGTTAAGTGGTGAGAATATCCATAAAGGAGCCGAATGAAATCCAAATTTCATGTTCGGTTTTGAATTAGAGACGTTAAAAATAATCAACCAACGTCGACTATAACCCCTAGCCTTCCAAGCTAACGATGCGGGTTCGATTCCCGCTACCCGCTCCATTCTGTATAAAAGGACTATTCTATTTGTCTAGACATGGTAGAGGCCTGTATTCAACCTTTTTCGTCCACCAGTTTCCGGCCCTCCAGAGCGGAGTAGAGCAGTTTGGTAGCTCACGAGGCTCATAACCTTGAGGTCACGGGTTCGATTCCCGTCTCCGCACTTAGCTGTCTGTATAAAAGGACTATTCTATTTGTATGGATATGGTAGAGGGCTGGGCGGTATCCAACCCTTTTTTATTCATTAGTTCCCGGCCCTAGAGGGCCAAATTGAGCAGTTTACAAAGTCACTTGCCCCTACAAGAAGAACTCTCAAGGCTCCTTCCTACCCTGCAGAAAAGAAAAATGAAATGAAAGAAAGGCACAGTCTACCTCCCTTCCCTTTAAAAGCAGTTTGCCAGTTGTTCGTCTCGGTGAATCCCTGATTTAGGGAGTCCTGTTGGCGAGTTCGATTCCCGCCGCCGGAGCCCCCTTTTTTTTTGAGTGGGGTGCAAAGGAAGGGTAAGATAGTAAGGGATACGGTAGTAGACTAACACCTACTTAATTTAATATAAGTAGTTAAGTAGTCAACTAGACGAAATTTTTTATCATAGTACCTTACTAAATTAAGCTGGCGAGCGGCGGGAATCGAACCCGTATCTTCTCCTTGGCAAGGAGATGTTTTACCATTGAA